TAGGCAGATCCTTTTGTACAAAATGAAATTCAAATAATATGTACAAAAGAAAATAATAAATAGCAAATCAATCTTCCAAAATTTCATCGTAATCATAAATGGGAAATCCTTATACAAATACAAAACTTATACAAATAAAAATGGAAAATGCGGGAGAGATAAAAAAATGCAGGGTCGTTTGTCTGCTTGGCTAGTCAAACATGGGCTAGTTCATAGATCTTTGGGCTTCGATTACCAAGGAATAGAGACTTTACAAATAAAGCCCGAGGATTGGCATTCCATTGCTGTCATTTTATATATATATGGTTACAATTATCTACGTTCCCAATGTGCCTATGATGTAGCACCGGGAGGACTGTTAGCTAGTGTGTATCATCTTACAAGAATAGAGTATGGTATAGATCAACCCGAAGAGGTATGCATAAAAGTATTTGTACCAAGGAAAAATCCCAGAATTCCCTCTGTTTTCTGGGTTTGGAAAAGTGCGGATTTTCAAGAAAGGGAATCTTATGATATGTTGGGAATCTCTTATGATAATCATCCACGTTTGAAACGTATCTTAATGCCCGAAAGTTGGATAGGATGGCCTTTCCGTAAAGATTATATTGCCCCCAATTTTTTTGAAATACAAGATGCTTATTAAAATGAAATGAAATAATAAAAATAAGAAACTAATCCCCACTTCTACAACTCCGTATATTCTGTACGTTCTCTTATAGATCAGACAAATTAAATCAGACAGAAGATAATAGAGGTCTTATTTATATTAATTATTATGGATAGGCTAAATAGAAAAAAATACATACAAAAATAATAATAAAACATGGAGAGACTCATTGACATTCTTAAAAATTGTAAGATACTTATTTCGACTGAGACGAGCCAATAGGATGAACTAAAAAAGTTCTGCATCATGAACTATGTACCGCGCCACAGCAACATCTCTTGATATGCCCCTTAAAAAGTAACACAGAAAGAAATGAACAAAATATGAACGAAAAGGATTCTAGTTGTAATAATCTATCTGAGATAAATTTGGACTATTCCTAAACTAGACTTTTGGGTCTTTCAACCAACTAATTTGACCTTTTGAATATGCATGAAGTATTAACATTCTTTTGGGGAGCCCGGAAACGGTAGTAAAATAAAGAAAAAATGGAATAATCCATTTTCTGTTACATACTTTATATACATTTATATACAATAGACATAGGGTATACGTATATTCTTTACTCATCTAGAAAGAGTATATCTCCCTAGATGGATAAAAATGTATGATGATCTAGACTACTAATGAATATGTATGTTGACTCATATTCATTTTAATGAATTAATAGATACTTATACAAATTGATCATGTGCCAGGAACCAGATTTGAACTGGTGACACGAGGATTTTCAGTCCTCTGCTCTACCAGCTGAGCTATCCCGACCATTCTTGACGCATCATTTTCATTTTAAGAGACTACTTGAATGTATGTCAACTAAAAAGAAAAAGACGCAAAAAAAATATTACTATTACTACAAAGGATTATCCATGCCCTGAAATTTCTTGGATCTTCAAAAATAAGATACTTTGATACGAGTAATGATATGTATTTTTAATCATTCCTATGAGGATTCCTTGCTCAAAGATAAGATGTTCATTTCATTTGTACGTTTACCAGATATAAAAGATCAAAAAATTTTACGAGTATCATATCAATTACATTCCATATTCCACATATTCCAAGACTTGTGATAAGAATATGATAAGAACAAGTAAGAAAAAAAATTCCGCTCCGATCGGTTTGTGAAAGAATATAATGAATAAGAAACATAAGGAGTTTAGTTTGGAACCACTAAAAAATAGAGGATATAGGATAAAAAATTAGGGAATTAAAGGGGCCTTTTGGGGATAGAGGGACTTGAACCCTCACGATTTCTAAAGTCGACGGATTTTCCTATTACTATAAATTTCATTGTTGTCGATATTGACATGTGGAGCGGGACTCTATCTTTATTCTCATCTGATTAATCATTAAAGATCTATCAGACTAGGATGGAATGAATGATTTGATCAATTAATATTATTTCTTCAACGTTGAATCGATTCACATATTTCATTTGTCATATAGATATATATTAATAAAAAGGAAGAAACTATTTTCATCTATTAGTGTATATGTATATAAATAATAATAAAATAGAGATTCGAGGTAGTTATTAATCATTTGAGATAGTATTTCAGTACGTATATATAGATAGATAGATAGGTTTATCCTTGATACTTTTTTTTCTGGAGTTTCGGTAGAAGGATTCATTTACTAACGAAACGAAATGCCGTTAACTCCATTTGTTAGAACAGCTTCCATTGAGTCTCTGCACCTATCCTTTGATTTTTTATTCTCGCTTTCTGAACTCTTCTTTGTTCTTTGTTTTCGGAAAACAGGATTTGGCTCAGGATTGCCCATTGTTAATTCCAGGGTTTCTCTGAATTTGAAAGTTCTCACTTGGTAGGTTTTTCCATACCAAGGCTCAATCCAATTAAGTCCGTAGCGTCTACCAATTTCGCCATACCCCCTTTTTTTTCATTTAAATTATGAAAATTTTGCCGGAACTGTTGAATTCATTAGATACCAATTCCTATAACGAAAAATGTTTCCTTCTATTTCATTTTAATTTAATTGATTTGTTTTATAGTTTCTTTCATCTGTATCGGATACCCACATTTTTTCCAATCCGAAATGATTCTACCATTTCTGTATTCGCAATTCAATATAGATGGTATACCACATATATAATATATTATGGCTCATCCTTCTATCATTTTTCTCATACAATTTGAAATACTCGAACGGTCGATTCTTTTTGTTTTTTCGTCTTAGTTTTCACCTTTCCGACCGAAGGGAATGTTTCATTATGCTCTCGATTGGACCTTTCTCTTTCTTTCATTTTTATTTGTATTCTGATCTTTTTTCCTTAGGGCGAACGATTGAACATAACGAAAATTGAAATTTTTTATTTTTTTTAATATTAATATATTTTATTAATTATAATAAATAGAATTCGAAAAGTATAATATAATATTTATATATTATCTATTTTAAATATATTTAAATAGATAAATATTCTATATTATTATTATATATATCTATTTATATTATTTTTATATATTATTTATTAAGTATTCATATTATTTATTAAATATTCTTTTCTTTATTATTTTATCTTTATTATTTATTATTTGAATATTCAATTGAATATTCAAATTTTAAAATTTTTTATACTTTTTATTCAATATTAATATAAGTATTTTTTTAGAAGTATTTTATTGAATTCCTATGCATGCACAATTTATGTTATGTGAGCCCGCTTAGCTCAGAGGTTAGAGCATCGCATTTGTAATGCGATGGTCATCGGTTCAATTCCGATAGCCGGCTTTTCTTTTCCCCTATTTGGATTTTTTACATAATTGATAATGTCTTTTTGAAATCAAAGAATTGAAATCAAACGAAAAGAAAAGGCTTTTTCCCTTTTCTTTTTCCAAGAGTCACCGATCTATTATGTCGTAGGAACTTCCTATTTTGAATCCAAATTGGAGTAGTTCCGATCTCTATAAACCAAATCAAGAAAAGAATTTTTTTTTTATTTCTTCTATTGAAATAGATTTTCAATATCTATTTCTATAGAAATAGATTCTATCAATTGTATATATATATATATATATGTATATATATACAATATAAAAAATTAAGGTTCGGATATTGATATAATTCATCTATTTATTCTTTCTTTGTAGTACAATACTTTAGTTTAGAGTTTAGTTTTAATTTAGGTTTATGAAATTAAACAAGGAGTCTTTATGTCACGTTACAGAGGGCCTCGTTTCAAAAAAATACGTCGTCTGGGGTCTTTACCTGGACTAACTACTAAAAGGCCTAGAGCCGGAAGTTATCTTAGAAACCAATCGCGCTACGGTAAAAAATCTCAATATCGTATTCGTTTAGAAGAAAAACAAAAATTGCGTTTTCATTATGGTCTTACAGAACGACAAATGCTTAAATACGTTCGTATCGCCAGAAAAGCGAAAGGGTCAACCGGTCGGGTTTTACTACAATTACTTGAAATGCGGTTGGATAACATACTTTTTCGATTGGGTATGGCTTCGACTATTCCTCAAGCCCGCCAATTCGTTAACCATAGACATGTTTTAGTTAATGGTCGTATAGTAGATATACCAAGTTATCGCTGCAAACCCCAAGATATTATTAAAGCGAGGGATGAACAAAAGTCTAAAACTCTGATTCCAAATTTTCTTGATTCACCCCCCCGTGAGGAATTGCCAAAACATTTGACTCTTCACCCATTCCAATATAAAGGATTAGTCAATCAAATAATAGATAGTAAATGGATTGGTTTGAAAATAAATGAATTGCTGGTTGTCGAATATTATTCTCGTCAGACTTAATAACTAAAATAACAAAGTTTCGGAAAATTTTTATTCCTTGCCAACTATTTCTAGTATTTTCTGTATAACAAAAATGAAGAATAGAGTGGAGAATTCATATCAAAGAAAGTTGGAATAATGGTATCCGTTGTTATTTGTGTTATTTGATACATTGTAGTCAGTAACATTGGTGAATTAGGTAAAGAAAGATGCTGCGGAAAGAGAGGGATTCGAACCCTCGGTAAACAAAAGCCTACATAGCAGTTCCAATGCTACGCCTTGAACCACTCGGCCATCTCTCCTACATAATGATTATGGCCCAGAAACCGAGTTATGAGTTATTCCTAGTTCGATTTTTTTTTTGATAGGCACATACAATCACTTCTAAATAGAAAAATAAATAGAAAAACTTTTTATCACAAAAAACTTCCTTCGAGGTTGGAGGATAAAGAGAATTTGAATGCGTCTGTTTTTACGTTATTTCGTACTTTACTGTACAATTTTCCTTTGTTTGTGGGATTTTTTTCTCACGAGAGGTAATTAAATTAGAGAATTCATTTATACACCTATGCCTAGATCTCGGATAAATGGAAATTTTATTGATAAGACCTTTTCAATTGTAGCCAATATCTTATTACAAATAATTCCGACAACTTCGGTAGAAAAAGAGGCATTCACCTATTACAGAGATGGTGCGATTTGATTATCTTTTTTTTTTTTATTTATCGCTCTCAGTCTTAGGAGAAAGGCACATTCTTCGGATAGAAAAAAAATGGAAAAAAATCTACGCTTGCTGAAGGTGAAGTTGAAAACAATTAATTCCTTCTGTCGTGTATCCCCGATTAATGCAGCCTCATATGCTTCCATTTTCGATTTATAGTATTAAGCAAAAGGTTCTACCTATACCTATGGCTTAGGTCAACCCTACTCCACTAGTAACCAATAGGCGGCATGATGGAAGAAGCACTACGCCTACGAATCAACAACACGAAAACTTTGTTAAAAATTATCCCCTTCCTTATCGGGATCGGGACTAACAAGAATGGTTGGGACAAACAAACATCCATCTCGTTCGTATTTTGGATATCCGTATAACCATCGAAGACTGTTGAAGTGCCTAATTCCTGGAAATTAAGCGACGTTGAGGACAAAGAAATTGTTGGAGTTACCATTTTTTTATCCAGTACCAATATACTTGATGTTAAGAAAAGACCTTTTACACTTTTACAGGAAGGTTGGCTAGAGATTTCGTGTAAAAACACTAGCCCTGCTCAGTTGATAATGAGAATATTGCAATCTTTTTTGATTCTATGTATTTTTATCATTATGCACATAAAGGAGGAGCCGTATGAGATGAAAATCTCACGTACGGTTCTGGAGCGGAGATTCTTCGAACTGAATGACGACCGTAACGGATGTCGGCTCAATCCGAAGGAAATTATGCGGAAGCTTTAGAGAATTATTATGAAGCTATGCGACTAGAAATTGATCCCTATGATCGAAGTTATATACTTTATAATATAGGCCTTATCCACACAAGTAACGGAGAACATACGAAAGCTTTGGAATATTATTTTCGGGCACTAGAACGAAACCCGTTCTTACCACAAGCTTTTAATAATATGGCCGTGATCTGTCATTACGTGCGACTATCTCCACTATAGAAAGAAAAAAAAAGAAAAAGCAAATCCGCTAAGAAATACTATAACTATAAAAAAAAAGGCTTTCTACATATATATTGTCCAAAACAACGATTTTTATCAGCTGTAGTAAAGAAAGAAACTTCATAGAAGTCGAAATATGAAGAAATAGATATGCCTAGATACTTTTTATTCTATGGATAAAGGATCTAATTGATAGAGGAAGCGCCGTAAAGATCAATTAGAGAGGTTTTGAGCCGATACAATAAGAACTGCTTACTTAATATTATGATATAAAAATATTATGATATACAAAGTTAGGAATCCACTTATGTAATAGAGTTGATCCCCTAAAATTTGGAGCAGCGGTGTAGTATCAGATCCCAAAGATAGTAAGTCTTTTCTTTCTTATGAAGAAAAAAAAGTCTTTTTCAAAGATTCTATAGATTTCTATATCATATATGGAAAGTATATAATATATGAAACCGAGATAGTTACCTTTCCGAAAATTCGAATTCGAATGAGAGTGGAAATGCTGATGCTTTATTCTTCGGAAGGTAGGAGAAAAGATAAAACTATAAAACGGATTCCATTTTGTATTAATAAATAATAAAAATTCAAGTTTGAAACTCATGGAATTTAACACCCCTTTTCTTTTGGTTAACTCGCAAAAAAATGGAATAGATCGAATCTATTCTATAAGAAATCTCATTCAATTAGATATGGTCTATGATCCATTAAAAAAATGGGACACCAAAAGAATTGACTGGTGAGCCGTATGAGGCAGGAAACTCTCAAGTACGGTTCTAAGGGAAGGAGTTTACTCACCTATTCCGACCGCGGAGAACAGGCCATTCGACAGGGAGATTCTGAAATTGCGGAGGCTTGGTTCGATCAAGCCGCTAAGTATTGGAAACAAGCTATAGCCCTTACGCCTGGTAATTATATTGAAGCGCAGAATTGGTTGAAGATCACAGGGCGTTTCGAATAAGAACATTCTGTTTATTTTATTCGATTTTGTATTGTAATATTCTATTTCGTTTTTTGAATATTATTAGTATTATTCGATTTAGAATTTTTTTATTTCGATTTTTATTTTTTAATTGTTATAATTAATTGTTTGTTGTCTCTATCCCATAGAAAACGGATCATTTCTCTAGGAACAACCAATCAAAGAATTTCATTATATCCCTTCTAAGATCGTTCTATTTCGTTTGGTATTTCGTCGGTATAAACGATACGGGGATACAGCAGAGAATTCTATTTTTTTTTCTGCTATTCAAACTAATAAAAGAGACCTTCGAATGACTAAAGACTAAATTCAAAATAAAATATAAATACCGGTATGTCTCCTAGTAATGCTAACGATTGCTCATGTGGTTTGAAATAGAGTACATATTCATATCTTCTGACAGAAAATGAAAGTCGTTCC